TTATTTTTTAACGGCTTGGGGAACGCAAACTACCCTTCCCTTTGGTTCTGTCCCCCCAAAAACTTCCTTTTTTAAGCCTATTTTTAAAGAACTTAAAAAAAAAATTCGAAAAACGAAAAATAATCATTTTCGAGTTATAAGCGTTTTAAAAGAAAGAACAAAAAATATAAATTTATTTCTGTTTATAAAAAAAATAAAAAAAGAACTCTTAAAAGTCCATCCAACTCGATTATTTATATTGAGAAAGGTGTATGAACCCGGCGAAACTAACCAAAAAAAAGATTCTATAATTAGGAATCAGATAATTCACGACTCGTTTAGAAAAATAAAATCTACAGATAATACAAATTATTCACTGAGAGAAAAAAAAATTAAAAATCTGGCTGATAGAACAAGCACAATCAGAAAGAAAACAAAGAGTCTTACAAAAGAAAAAAACAGCAACGCCAAGAAAAGAAGTAGTCCTAACAAAACAAGTTATAGTTATAATGGAAAAGAAAAATCACCAAAAATTTTTTGGAAAATATTAAAAATAAAAAAAAGAAGAAATCGATTAATCTATAAATTAGATTTGTTTATAAAAATTTTCATTAAAAGAATATACATGGATATCTTTCTATGTATCATTCATATTGCCAGAATTCCTACACAACTAGTTCTTGAATCAATAAATTTTTGTTTTGATAAATACATTTACAATAATAAAACAAACCAAGAAATAAAAAAAAAAAAAAACAAAAAAGAAATTAACTTTATTTCGACTCTAAAAAGTGAACTTTACAATATTAAGAATAGTAAGAGGAATTCACATCTTTTTTTTGACTTATCCTCTTTATCACAAGCATATGTATTTTACAAATTATCACAAACCCAAGTTATTAATTTGTATAAGTTAAGATCTATTTTTGAGTATCACGGAACTCCCGTTTTTCTTAAGACTGCAATAAAAAATTATTTTGTAACACAAGGAATATTTCATTCCGAATTAAGACATACTTCAAGTTCTGAAACGAATCAATGGAAAAACTGGTTAAGAGGTCATTATCAATACAATTTATCTCAGATTAGATGGTTTGAATTAATACCACAAAAATGGCGAACTACAATAAATGAAGGTGGTATTACCCAAAATAAAGATTTAACAAAATGGAATTCGTATGAAAAAGATCAATTACTTTATCACAAAAAACAAAAGGATTTTAAAGTATATCCATTACCAAACCAAAAAGATAATTTTCCAAAATACTATATATATAATCTTTTATCATATAAATCTATTAATTCTGAAATTAAGAAGTCCTCATATATTATTTATGGATCACCATCAGAATTAAATAACAACCAAAAAATTACTTTTAATTACAACAATTCTAAACAAAATTTATTTGAAAGCCTGGAGGAAATTCCCATCAATCATTATCTAGAAAAGGGCGATATTATGTATATGCAAAAAAATCCAGATAGAAAATATTTTGATTGGACAATTCTAAATTTTTTTCTAAGACAAAAAATAGATATTAAGGCCTGGACCAAAATGGATTATAGCAGTAATATAAATACTAAGCTTGGAAGTAAGAATTACCAAAAAATTGAGAAAATGGATAAAAACGATATTTTTTATCTGATGATTCATCAAGATTTAGAAATAAATCCAATCAATGACAAGAAACTCTTTTTTGATTGGATGGAAATGAATGAAGAAATCCTAAACCCAATATCAACAAATATGAAACTTCCGTTCTTCCCAGAATTTGTGCCACTTTATAATGTATACAAACTAAAACCATGGATTATACCAAGCAAATTACTTCTTTTAAATTTAAATAAAAAGAAAAACATCAATGAAAAGAAAAAATTCCATTTTTTTAGACCATCGAATGAAAAAAGATATTCTGAATTAATGAATCGAAATCAAGAAGAAAAAGAACCCGCGGGCCGAAGAGGCCTTGGATCATATTCACAAAACCAAGATAAAATGAAAAAACAATATAAGATCCGAAATAAGATGAGACCAGAAATAATTTTCTTACGGAAACACTATTTGCTTTTTCAATGGATAATCGATGATGGTTTAATTCCGAATTTAACTGAAAGAATGATCAATAATATCAAGATATATTGTTACTTGCTTGGACTGATAAATCCAAGAGATACTACTATATCGTCTATTCAAAGGAAAGAAATAAATCTGGATATAATGGTGATTCGAAAAAAATTGACTCCTATGGAATTGAATAAAAAGGGGATATTTTTTATCGATCCCATTCGTTTGTCTGTAAAAAACGACGGATACTTTATTATATATCAAACCGTAGGTATATCGTTGGTTCATAAAAGTAAGTACCAAACTCCTCAAAGATATCGAGAACAAAGATATATCAATAAAAATAAATTGGATGAATCTATCCCAAGATATCAAATAATAATTCGAAAGAGAGACAAAAAACATTATGATTTTATCGTTCCTGAAAAGATTTTATCATCTAGACGTCGTAGAGAATTGAGAATTTTAATTTCTTTCAACTCAAAGAATATAAATAGTGTGGATAAAAATCGAGTATTTTGTAACAAAAAGAACATAAAAAACAGGAATCCTTTTTTGGATCAAAAAAAGCATCTTGATAGAGATAAAAATGAATTAATTAAATTAAAGTTATTTCTTTGGCCTAATTATCGATTAGAAGACTTAGCTTGTATGAATAGATATTGGTTTAATACCAATAATGGAAGCCGTTTTAGTTTGTTAAGAATATATCCACAATTAAAAATTGTTTGATGGTACATTTTTACTATATATTCTGTACCATATAGAAAAGCAAACAGATGCACATATGCCCTGTCTTACGTCCCAGTCTAATATTAGATATTAGATCTTTTTTATTTATAACTAAGTCAATGACGTATCAATTTGTTTGTATAAAATCTATAAAATAAACGAATATATGGAATATTCCGAATTTTCGGTCTAAATTATTTGACGTTGTAAGTGTAAAAACGTACCATCTACTTTTTTATCCCTGTCTAACTAAAATTAAAATTCTTGGGTATACTAATTACTACATTAAAATGACTAATATTATTATTACTGATCAAATAATATATTTTATATGTAAATTAAAGGGTAGAAGGAGCTTTTTTTATGATAAAAAATCCATTCAGTGCAATTATTTTGAAAGAGGAAAACGAAGACAACAAGGGGTCTGTTGAATTTCAAGTAGTGAGTTTCACCAATAGGATACGGAGACTTACTTCACATTTGGAATTGCACAAAAAAGACTATTTATCTCAGAGAGGTCTGCGTAAAATTCTAGGAAAACGTCAACGGCTGCTCGCCTATTTGTCAAAAAAAAATAGAGTACGTTATAAAGAATTAATCGGACAGTTGGAGATTCGAGAAACAAAAAATCATTAATTTGAAGAGTCGTTTTGAATTTTCGCTTAAATTTTGATGAACCTCTTTTCGCTTTCAGCAATTCATGGAAGAATGAATCGGGAAAAAACCTATGACTGCACCAGCTACACGAAATGACCTTATGATAGTCAATATGGGCCCTCAGCACCCATCAATGCACGGTGTTCTTCGACTCATTGTTACTCTAGATGGTGAAGATGTTATTGACTGTGAACCGATATTGGGTTATTTACATAGAGGAATGGAAAAAATTGCGGAAAACCGAACAATTATACAATATTTACCTTATGTAACACGTTGGGATTATTTAGCTACTATGTTCACTGAAGCAATAACTGTAAATGCACCAGAGCAGTTAGGCAATATTCAAGTGCCTAAAAGGGCCAGCTATATCAGAGTCATTATGTTAGAGTTAAGTCGTATAGCTTCGCATTTGTTATGGCTTGGCCCTTTTATGGCAGATATTGGCGCACAGACCCCCTTCTTCTATATTTTTCGAGAAAGAGAGTTGATATATGACCTATTCGAAGCTGCTACCGGTATGCGAATGATGCATAATTATTTTCGTATTGGAGGAGTCGCTGCTGATTTACCTTATGGCTGGGTAGATAAATGTTTGGATTTTTGTGATTATTTTTTAACAAGAGTTACTGAATATCAAAGACTTATTACACGGAATCCTGTTTTTTTAGAGCGAGTTGAGGGAGTAGGCATTATTGGCGGAGAGGAGGCAATTAATTGGGGTTTATCGGGACCAATGCTACGAGCTTCCGGAATACAATGGGATCTTCGAAAGGTTGATCATTATGAGTCTTACGATGAATTTGATTGGGGAGTTCAATGGCAAAAGGAAGGGGATTCATTAGCTCGTTATTTAGTACGAATCGGTGAAATGACAGAATCAATAAAAATTATTCAACAGGCTTTAGAAGGAATTCCGGGGGGGCCCTATGAGAATTTAGAAATCCGGCGCTTTGATAAAGTATGGGATCCCGAATGGAATGATTTTGACTATCGATTTATCAGTAAAAAACCTTCTCCTACTTTTGAATTGTCAAAACAAGAACTTTATGTGAGAGTCGAAGCCCCAAAAGGAGAATTAGGAATTTTTCTGATAGGAGATAAGGGTGTTTTTCCTTGGAGATGGAAAATCCGACCACCGGGTTTTATCAATTTGCAAATCCTTCCTCAATTAGTTAAAAGAATGAAATTGGCTGATATTATGACAATACTAGGTAGCATAGATATCATTATGGGAGAAGTTGATCGTTAAAATGATAATAGATACAACAGAAGTACAAGCTATCAATTCTTTTTTTAGATTGGAATCCTTAAAAGAGGTATATGAGATCATATGGATGCTTGTCCCTATTTTTACTCCTGTATTAGGAATCACAATCGGTGTACTAGTAATTGTTTGGTTAGAAAGAGAAATATCTGCGGGGATACAACAACGTATTGGCCCTGAATACGCCGGGCCTTTGGGAATTCTTCAAGCTTTAGCAGATGGTACAAAATTACTTTTCAAAGAGAATCTTCTTCCATCAAGAGGAGATACTCGTTTATTCAGTATCGGACCATCCATAGC